AATGTCCACAATGAAAAAAAAGAAATAATCGATTTGGCAATAAGGAAAGGATTACTAGTAATCCGTGCTGCTCTCACTAACGTGTATATCCGTGTGGATATCAATATCTCACTCACGTCTCTGTTCCAACACGTCGATTTTTATCTAAATAGAAATGAAATGGTTTGAATGAAATCATAAGAATATGTATTCGGTACTTTTTACTTCCCCGGGATTGTAGTTCAATTGGTCAGAGCACCGCCCTGTCAAGGCGGAAGCTGCGGGTTCGAGCCCCGTCAGTCCCGACGGATCCAAATCCAATAAAAAAAAGACATCAATATATCGCGCCTTTTTCTGTTAAACTGGGTCAAAATAAAACGGTCGAAAAAAAAAAAAAACGAAAAAGGAGTTTAGAACTTAACCCCTTTCCTTTTTCTATTTTGTTTCGATTGTTTGTTTGGTTTATTTCTAAACCCTTTGTAAACAATGGAAGTGGAAGCGGTTAGGTGGTTGTACAAGTAAGGCGGTCGATTATAGAAAAGACAGAATGGAAAAGAATGATAAATCAAAAAAAAGTATTAGTATTTTAGTATTAAAGTAAAGGAATTCTTTTGATTGAATCCGGAATTCAAGTTTGTATTCGGTGTGTGGATAAAAGATCTGCCTATGTTATACTATTGAATTCTCGACGATGAATCGACTTGACAGTCAGATATTGTTATTCATGATATTGATCCCATTCGCTATCATCGAAATGTAATTGATCCCATTGAATTTACAAGCGAAAGGGTTATCATCTCTATGGGATTAAATCCCGAGTTATTGTGAAGTAAAAAAAAAACCAAACGATGAGATTATGGAAGTAAATATTCTCGCATTTATTGCTACTACACTGTTCGTTCTAGTTCCTACTGCTTTTTTGCTTATAATATACGTAAAAACGGTCAGTCAAGGTGATTAATTTGAATGAAACTCGACTTCGTAGTTCTTATCAATGATTTAAGAAAAAAAATTCCAATTTCCCGTCTTAGTCTTAAATGAAATGAACGGACTAGAATCAGCAATAGCCTATGAGATCCGATAGTATAGTAGAAAGACTCATATATGAATCTTTCTACCATACTATCTATTTTTATTATTGTAATGTATAAAGATAGAAACTGAATAGAGATCAATCTACAATATGGATATGTATCTTCATACATGTTAATATGACTTAAATATATGTAATGTATATAGTATCTCAATTCTATTTCTTTGCTTCATCTATTTGTATTTTCTTTTTGTTTATTCCAATCAATCTGAAATAAGCGAAAGGCGGCTCTTACGATTTTCTAATTTCTTGATTTCTGATTAGTTTCAATATGAATCCCGGTATCCATTAGAATCAAATCAATGAAAGAAAAACAAACTTGGGCGTATATTACTAAAAGAAAATCAAGTTAATAAAAGAAAATGAAATATGAAAGAAATAAAGTAACCCTTTTTTAGCATTCCGAAGAAGTAATTGATTGAGCGGTTGACAGATGATCCAAGGAGTTCTATGGTACCTTCTTCAGATTTCAAAAGGGGTACCTCAGCGATTTTCAACCCTTGCCCTTGAGCCATGATATGAAACGAGTCAATAAAGCATAGCCGAAATCTAATTTCTAAAATAATAAAACAAGCGGTAAGTGCGAAATATGTGACTTGACCTAGGCACAATCTTATTATTTTTAAATATTAAATCGTGAACTCCTTTCTTTTCTCTTTGAACAGTAAAAAGGCCAATAAAAAAAAGTAAAAAGGAGTCCGGTTTTCCGCGTTCTTCCTCATTGTCCATATATAACTCCGGGAAGGGCCGGTTCATAAAAACGAAATAGAAAATTTAGGAAGACTTCGGTTGGAATAAAATTCCTATTATCCATATCCCCTTTCCTTTCAAAATAGGAATAGGGGAATTTGTGAAATATCCGTTTGATTTGGATTCTGAAAGAGTATTATTCATATATATTATGAATTGTATTCTATTCATAATATAATCGAATACAATTACCTCGCTAGAATCCAAGACAATAGAATTCCGAAATGAAGATATTTTGATTAATTCAATTTCGAAATTCTAAATGGAATTAAATTACTGAATGAAATATATTAAATATAATGAAATTACTTATAATGAAATTACTGAATGAAATATATTGAAATATATTCAGTTAATTATTATATTAATTTCATTATTTAATAATTAATATAATTAAAAAGGCTTTGCAGAACGATCTAGAAAAAAAGTGATACAGTTTGATTTCCCAACTCAATTAGTAGTATCTCTAGAGTCCACTTCTTCCCCATACTACGAGCGAAAGGGAAAATGTAAAGACTACCATTAAAGCAGCCCAAGCGAGACTTACTATATCCATGTGAATTATGTCCCCTATCTCTATGAATATGAAGAAATTATTCCATTATTGTTTCCTAATAATAGTGGAATCACTGGTGCAGAGTCAAAAAGGGATTTTGACCCAACGCCCTTGATGAAAGACTCCAATAAATATGAAACGCCCCAAAAAATCCACTTAGAACGAGTTCGTATATGATTTCTAGTCGAATCGGTAAAACGAAACTAAATACACAGCCGCGCTTTTCTTTGGAAGTATCAAAGGGAATGTGACCTAATGTGTAGTAATAATAAGACCTCTTCGTTTTTTTTTTTGCCCTTGATTATCATTATCATTAAGTAAAAGCCAATTATCCATCCAATCGAATATTGATTGAATGCCCGTGCGCTCAGAGACTCTCATGAGTCTGTATACTCTGTATACTGTATACAAAGTATCTCCCGCCCCTTCCATAACTATTAATTCGATTCTCCCTCGGGCTATTCAATCTAATTCAAGACCCGGTCAGTAGACTCTACATTAGCAGTGTAAATAAATCGGTAACTCTTGATTTGATATGATAGCACTTCCACTACTATAATCTTTCCGTGAATTCGAAATGCAAGGATTGACAGCACTTTAAAGAACAGAAACCCCAGCTATTTAGAATCAAGAAAGTGTCACGAGTCGCGTACTTTGCTGCAAAAGATTCGGCGAGTTATACCAGCCAAGCAGAATAAGGGATTTCGAGTCTTATCGTTTGTTGATCAGGCGACACCCAGATTTGAACTGGGGAAAAAGGATTTGCAGTCCCCCACCTTACCGCTCGGCCATGCCGCCAAAACGATCCAAAATAGATGAAAATATTCCCCCTTTGCTTGTTTTGTTTTGGGGGGTACTCAATGTCTTTTTTTTGCACTTCCCTCTGAAATCTCGTTTTTCTTAAATCTTGCCTAAAATAAATCTGTCCTTTTTTTTTTTCTTTTTTTGGAGCGGCTCCATTTCTTCAATTGATTTTATAGTATCTCAAAACACACAATATCTTAATCCCTCTCTTTTCTCTTTCTTTTTTTTTTTCTATTGAAAAAAGAAATGCGTATTTTCAGTCACAAAAGCCAAAATTCAGGCCAAATCGGAACCATTAACTAGTGACTGTAAATTCATGACCGACTCTTGGATTTAAATTGGAAAGTGTGTTTCCGAATGATAAATGATAGAAGAAAATCAAAATTGATACCTACCTAATTGGTATTGGTTTTTTTATAGAAAAAAACCCTTCTCAATTCTCAATTTCAATTATAACAGCAATTATGAGTCTATGTAAACCCCAAACATAAATCGTTTCGGGGCGAGCTTCTAGCTTATCGGTTATCTTATCTGTGTATGGTGCCTCTCTATAGGGAATTTGCCGAAAATTGTCATACTGCAATTTAGATTGAAGAGAAAATCGAAATTTTGATAGAGCACGACATGCGCTGTCCCGAATCGAACTATGCAATAAAGGGGGGGTGATGTATATATAGATAGCTATAGCTATATGGGCACGGTTTACTAAATACAAGCCTTCTTACGCACTTCAATCCTATTCGAAAAATTCTACTAAAAAAAGAAAAAAGGGGTTCTCCGCAATCATTTTTTGAACACTGGAATCCACCAAAAAGTTAAGTGCTAAAAAAATGAACTTTATGTTGTTATATTGTGTCTGATTCTTATGTCTTTATCTCAGCGAATAGATCAAATCATGACTTTTATTTATTTTTTTTTCTGGTATCCAAGCGGATTGGAATATGGAATATCATAATAATGGTATAAGTTGAATTCTTTTTTTTTTTTATTCTATACAAAACTCCGTAAGTCTAAGTGGAATTTATCGCTTCGTTTCCATTTGTATCCGTCTCTTAGAAATTCCGATTTAATTAAGTATAAAATCATCTTTTTTCCCCCGTTCATACGTATTTCATACATTCCATTTCTATGGAGTTGGGTAAAATTTCATGTGATTCAGTAAACAGAATCTAAATTCCAGCATTCTGCATAGAATCATATGAATCAATGCAGAATGAGAAACGAATGGGATTTTTTGATAAATGGGAAATTCAAAATGCTCGGAGATGGAAATGCGGGAATGTCTACAATACCTGGGTCGAATCAGATACAATTTGAAGGCTTTTGTAGGTTCATTGATCAGGGCTTAACAGAAGAACTTTATAAGTTTCCAAAAATTGAAGATACGGATCAAGAAATTGAATTTCAATTATTTGTGGAAACATATCAATTGGTAGAACCCTTGCTAAAAGAAAGAGATGCTGTATATGAATCATTCACATATTCTTCTGAATTATATGTATCCGCAGGATTAATTTGGAAAAGCCGAGGGGATATGCAGGAACAAACAATTTTTATTGGAAACATTCCTCTAATGAATTCTTTGGGAACTTCTATAGTAAATGGAATATACCGAATTGTCATCAATCAAATATTGCAAAGTCCCGGTATCTATTATCGGTCAGAATTGGGCCATAATGGAATGTCGGTCTATACAGGCACCATAATATCCGATTGGGGAGGACGGTTAGAATTAGAGATTGATAGAAAAGCAAGGATATGGGCTCGTGTGAGTAGGAAACAGAAAGTATCTATTCTAGTTCTATCAGCAGCTATGGG